TTAGTCCAAGGAAACGTATGCTCGATCCCCCAAAATAGAATTAGTAAACATAAATATACAACTCACTATATACAATCTAGAGTAATAGCAAAAAAGATTATGGTTAGAGAGTTGTAAAATCAAAAAGGAAAGAGATCGAAAAGATCTTTTTCCTAAAATTTATGGTTTATGGTGGGTATACTTATATCATACTTGTCCTGAATAAATATTCGTTTTATATTGGTCAACCAACCCGAATATTTCATATTCAGATAATTTGAATAAGAATTCTTGCGGTTTACGGCATGTTAATGGTATTTAAATAAAAAATAAGGGGGATTTTATATAGTTATAGAAGAATTCCCCTTTCAGTTCACTTTCTTCGTCGATTGACCAAAATGAAATTTTCATAAAGTTTCATAAATAATAAATTACATGAACTCAGATCAATCAAATAATGATATTTTTATCCAAAAATTCGGTTAAATCAATTTGTCGATTTAGATTCTATCCGTGCGGGATAATGATAAATTAAAGAAGTAAGGTAGAGAAGAACTTACAAAAAGGGGTATTCAGAAAAAATAGGTTGGTTCGGATCGGAGAGGGCAGTTGAACTAGGTATATGTAATTGAATCACTATACTATAAAGTCAACTTTATTTTGATGCACTATATCTTGAATCCGAGTGAATCTAACTCTAAGTAAGATGAATGAAGAGTTGGTTTACGTTATGGAAGAAAGACATGTAATGTATATGTGATATTAAATATTGACTAGTTAGATATGAACTAAAGATATATTTAAATTGCCCTACTGTAAATTTAGATGGGGATTGCAATAGGAGTTCTTGCGTCTCATCTGTGACTGTGAGTTGAATGAATAAACAGATGAAATGAAATCAATAAAAATATCGAAGAATTCAAAGAATGGTTCGGAACAAAGAAATGGATGAACGAAAGTAAAGTTGTAGGTATTTACAAAGAAATCCTCTGTCGATAGGAATTAAAAAAGAGATCTTGAAGTAACTATTTTATTTTACTTCAACTTTCAACTGGACGCATCGTAACGATAGAATAATTAAGTTCTAATTCATCGGCTGATTGTATCATTAACCATTTATTTTTTTGGTATGAGGAACTTATCATGAATCCACTGATTTCTGCCGCTTCCGTTATTGCCGCTGGATTGGCTGTAGGACTTGCTTCTATTGGACCTGGAGTTGGTCAAGGTACTGCTGCGGGCCAAGCTGTAGAAGGTATTGCGAGACAGCCCGAGGCGGAGGGAAAAATACGAGGTACTTTATTGCTTAGTCTAGCTTTTATGGAAGCTTTAACAATTTATGGCTTGGTTGTAGCATTAGCACTTTTATTTGCGAATCCTTTTGTTTAATCTTATAAATATGAAAAATATTTATTTTTCATATTTTATTGCCTTGGACTTGTCATTGGCTTTTTCTAATTATATGAAGATTTCATTCCTAAAATTTCTTATTCGTTGAGAGATAAGGAATTAGCATACCAACTCGCTTTCACCCTTCCCCTTCGTAACGCAGTCCAAAGACGCCCTTTTAGGTTTAGGAAGGATTCCAACAAAAGGGTAATTGACCATTTTTAAATCGAATCTTTTTTGACTCGATTTAAAAATAGGAAAATTTCTAAAAAAAAAAAAAAGAACTGAGTTCTTTTTGTATAACTTTTGTATAACCTCGCCCCGTCCTTTTTTTTTAGTCTATCTATAAGAGGAGATCATATGAAAAATGTAACCGATTCTTTCGTTTCTTTGAGCCACTGGCCGTCCGCCGGGAGTTTCGGGTTTAATACCGATATTTTAGCAACAAATCTAATAAATCTAAGTGTAGTGCTTGGGGTATTGGTTTTTTTTGGAAAGGGAGTGTGTGCGAGTTGTTTATTTCAAGAATAGGCTGGATCCAACCAGCTGTACTTTTTCCGTTATAACTAGGAAAGAAAGGTACATGATCTCACGAATGACTTCTGAATTAACTAATAAATCATATGTAAGAACCATAGCATTTCGCGATTCGTTGGTAAATATACTTTGATTCTCTATCAACCAATAATAATGTGGGACCATTAAATATGGTTAAAGCTAAATCGTTTGAAGTTCAGACACAGCATGGTACTCTTTCTACCACTATAGTAATATAGAGATGTTTTCAAAATGAATAGTTTATCTATATAGAACACTCATATGGATAAAATTTTTTGAAACCACCCTATTAGAATCTAAAATTAGAAAAGGGGGGATGAAATCCCTTTTTTATCCAATCCAATGCTGAATCGACGACCTATGTATTGTGTATAAAGAAAGAAACACTTTTTGGATTTGAAAAAAAAAAGAAACAACTTTGTTGACAATTACATATTTTTGTTTAGTCAGAAGAGTCCTCCGACTATTTTTGTTTTGGATTAGTTATTAGTTTCGACATTTTTTTGGAATATGAAGAGAGAATAGAGGATAGGCTCATTACATTCAAAAAAAGGTATGGGATTTTACCATAAGT